TCTATCGAAGAGGCCCGCGCTTCCTTTGTTGAAGTAAGTGCAAATGGTCTGATTCAAGATTTCCTCAGAATCAACTTAGTGAAATCCCATACTCCGTGTATCCGAAAAAGGAATGATCCGTTAGGTTCAGGGTTGATCTCTGATAATAGGTCGGGCTGTACCAATATCAATCCATTTTATTCTATTTATTCCAAGGAAAGGATTCAACAATCGCTTAACCAAAATCAAGGAACTTTTCGTACGTTGTTGAATAGAAGTAAGGAATCCCAATCTTTGATAATTTTGTCATCATATAATTGTTTTCAAATGAGTCCATTCAACGATGTAAAAGATTATGATGGGATAAAAGAATCAAGTAAAAGAGATCAGGATTCCCTAATTCAAATTACAAATTTGTTAGGCCCCTTAGGAACATCCTCTCAAAGTGATCTTTTTTATCCGTTTTACCATTTACTAACTCATAATCATATTTCTGTAACTAAATATTTCTATTTGCAATTCGACAATTTAAAACAGACTTTTCAAGTATTTAAGTATTATTTAATGGATGAAAACGGGAGAATTTCGAATTCCGATCCGTGCAGTAGCATCCTTTTGAATCCATTTAACTTGAATTGGCATTTTCTCGACCATAATTATTGTGAGGAAACATCCACAATAATTAGTCTCGGACAGTTTATTTGTGAAAATCTATGTATAGCCAAAAGAGGATCGACCCTAAAATCGGGTCAAGTTATAGTCGTTCACCTTGACTCTTTAGTAATAAGATCGGCGAAGCCTTATTTAGCTACGCCAGGAGCAACAGTTCATGGACATTATGGAGAAATACTTTCCCAAGGAGATACATTAGTTACATTTATATATGAAAAATCTAGATCCGGTGATATAACGCAAGGTCTTCCAAAAGTAGAACAGGTTTTAGAGGTACGTTCCATTGATTCAATATCGATGAACCTAGAAAAAAGAGTTGAGGGTTGGAATGAGTGTATAACAAGAATTCTTGGAATTCCTTGGGGATTCTTGATTGGTGCTGAGCTCACTATAGCGCAAAGTCGTATATCTTTGGTTAATAAGATCCAAAAGGTTTATAGATCCCAGGGAGTACAGATCCACAATAGGCATATCGAAATCATTGTACGTCAAATAACATCAAAAGTGTTGGTTTCAGAAGATGGAATGTCTAATGTTTTTTCACCCGGAGAATTAATTGGATTGTTGCGAGCTGAACGAACGGGGCGTGCTTTAGAAGAAGCTATTTGTTACCGAGCCATATTATTAGGAATAACCAAAGCATCTCTAAATACTCAAAGTTTCATATCCGAAGCAAGTTTTCAAGAAACTGCTCGAGTTCTAGCAAAAGCCGCCCTCCGGGGTCGTATCGATTGGTTGAAAGGTCTGAAAGAGAACGTTGTTCTAGGAGGGATGATACCCGTCGGTACCGGATTCAAAGGATTCGTGCACCGTTCAAGGCAACACAACAACATTTCGTTGGAAACCAAAAATAAGAGTTTATTCGAGGGGGAAATGAGAGATATTTTGGTCCACCACAGAGAATTATTTGATTTTTGCATTTCAAAAAATTTACAGGATACATCAGAACAATCTTTTTTCGGATTTAATGATTCCTAAGAGGGGGGTCATTTTATTTGGCATTTGGCATATAGTAATAAAGAAAATAGCGAATGGAAAGAAATGAACGGTTATTAACGGCCAATTTCCGTTAGAAAAGAAGGTTCCATCGGAACAATTTTTTATTTCTATTTTCAGAGTACTTCTTCTCTTTTTTTTTCTTTATTTAGAAAAAAAAGAGAAGAAAAGAAGTGTGGGGAAAAATGACAAGAAGATATTGGAACATCAATTTGGAAGAGATGATGGAAGCAGGGGTTCATTTTGGTCATGGTACTAGGAAATGGAATCCTAGGATGGCACCTTATATCTCTGCAAAGCGAAAAGGTATTCATATTATAAATCTTACTAAAACGGCTCGGTTTTTATCAGAAGCTTGTGATTTAGTTTTTGATGCAGCAAGTAGGGGAAAACAATTCTTAATTGTCGGTACAAAAAATAAAGCGGCTGATTCAGTAGCGCGGGCTGCAATAAGGGCCCGGTGTCATTATGTTAATAAAAAATGGCTCGGTGGTATGTTAACGAATTGGTATACTACAGAAACGAGACTTCATAAGTTCAGGGACTTGAGAACGGAACAAAAGACGGGGAGACTTAACCGTCTTCCGAAAAGGGATGCGGCTGTGTTGAAGAGACAATTATTTCACTTGCAAACATATCTGGGCGGAATAAAATATATGACGGGGTTACCCGATATTGTAATAATCGTTGATCAGCAAGAAGAATATACGGCTCTTCGAGAATGTATCACTTTGGGAATTCCAACGATTTGTTTAATCGATACAAATTGTGACCCCGATCTCGCGGATATTTCGATTCCAGCCAACGATGACGCTATAGCTTCAATTCGATTAATTCTTAACAAATTAGTATTTGCAATTTGTGAGGGTCGTTCTAGCTATATACGAAATTCTTGATTAATAATAAGATAAGTAAATTTTGGGGGTAACTCCATATAATCGATTTATTGAATCGGTTATTATTCTTGACTAGCATAAAAGAGATAAAAACCGGAGATTTTCTGTAATTAGTTGATACTTAAAATATATAATTCACATAGGCAAATCAAAAAAAAGATGGTTGAATCAAAATAATTCCTTTTTAAGTTCTATTTCTTTCAGAGGGTAATATGAATGTTCTATTATGTTCTATCAAAACACTAAAAGGTTTATACGATATATCTGGTGTAGAAGTAGGCCAACATTTCTATTGGCAAATAGGAAGTTTCCAAGTGCATGCTCAAGTACTTATTACTTCTTGGGTCGTAATTGCTATTTTATTAGGTTCAGCCCTTATAGCTGTTCGTAATCCACAAACCATTCCGACTGACGGTCAGAATTTTTTTGAATATGTCCTTGAGTTCATTCGAGACGTGAGCAAAACTCAAATTGGAGAAGAGTATGGTCCATGGGTTCCCTTTATTGGAACTATGTTTCTATTTATTTTTGTTTCAAATTGGTCAGGGGCTCTTTTACCCTGGAAACTTATCCAGTTACCTCACGGAGAGTTAGCCGCACCCACCAATGATATAAATACGACCGTTGCTTTAGCTTTACTCACGTCAGTAGCATATTTTTATGCGGGCCTTACAAAAAAGGGGTTGGGTTATTTCGGTAAATATATTCAACCAACCCCGATCCTTTTACCTATTAACATTTTAGAAGATTTCACAAAACCGTTATCACTTAGTTTTCGACTTTTCGGAAATATTTTAGCTGATGAATTAGTAGTTGTTGTTCTTGTTTCTTTAGTACCTTTAGTAGTTCCTATACCTGTCATGTTCCTTGGATTATTTACAAGTGGTATTCAAGCTCTTATTTTTGCAACCCTAGCTGCGGCTTATATAGGCGAATCAATGGAAGGTCATCATTGATTAGTTTCCGACGCAGTCTTTTTTAGCTTGACGCAACGCAATGTATGTGCCGTTTAAGATAATCCACTTAGAGAAGATAAATATAAGGTATAAACGATCTAGAGTAATTGTAAAAAATATACGATATTTTTTAGTTTTAAAATAAACAAAATGGATTAGTTTGCGTAGGAATGGGGGGTTGAACGGGAACGGGGTGTATATAATCTAATCGCCATAAGACAACTCTTGTGAATCTTTCGAAGAATGATTCGAGAATCCCGATGACTTTAAGATACAATATTTGGTTTACGGTTTGGGGGAACAACATGTATATGTGATATTAGACATTAACTAGGTATATCTGAACTCTAGGTATATCTGAACTAAAGATATATCTAATTTGTCTTACTATTGTGAATTGAATATTGGTTGATTGTATCATTAACTATTTCTTTATTTTTATTTTGGCGCGAGGAAAACTTATCATGAATCCACTGATTTCTGCCGCTTCCGTTATTGCTGCTGGATTGGCTGTCGGGCTTGCTTCTATTGGACCTGGGGTTGGGCAAGGTACTGCTGCGGGACAGGCTGTAGAAGGAATCGCGAGACAACCAGAGGCGGAAGGAAAAATAAGGGGTACTTTATTGCTTAGTTTAGCTTTCATGGAAGCTTTAACAATTTATGGGCTGGTTGTAGCATTAGCTCTTTTATTTGCGAATCCGTTCGTTTAATCCTAAAAACACATAGTTTTGTTTATTTCCGTGGATTTGCTGCTCTTGTTTTTTCAAATTCTTTTACTATTTAACGTCTACAATTTAATTTACAATTAAATTACTTAGGAACAACAACCCCCGGAAATCGCCGGTTTGAGGATACAACTCACTTTTTTCTTTATCTTCTTAGTCCAATGCACGAACTTTTTTTTAGGAAGTATCGCAATTGTATTGTAACAAACGAGGTATTTCGCAACTGACTCGTATAAGACCTGGTACCTAATTCGAATCGAATAAGTATCAGGCTTATTGGAAATTTCCAATTTGAAAAAACCCATTCAAACAAACCCATTTCTAAATCAATATATTTTTTGACTCAATTTAATATTTTCTATTTAGAAATAGGGAAATTTCTAATAAAATATATAATAAAAGAATATAAATAAATAGTCTATCTATAAATATAAGAAAGCTATAACTATAAGAAAGAGGAGATCGTATGAAAAATGTAACCGATTCTTTCCTTTCCTTGGGTTATTGGCCATCCGCCGGGAGTTTCGGATTTAATACTGATATTTTTGCAACCAATCTAATAAATCTAAGCGTAGTTCTTGGTGTGTTGATTTTTTTGGGGAGGGGGGTGTTAAGTGATTTATTAGATAATCGAAAACAGAGGATTTTGAAGACTATTCAAAATTCAGAAGAATTACGCGAGGGGGCCCTAAACCAGTTAGAAAAAGCCCGGGCCCGCTTACGGAAAGTAGAAATAGAAGCGAATCAGTTTCGAATGACTGGATACTCTGAAATAG